ACTACATATTTAATAAAGATAAATACAAAAAGGTATAGGCGTAAAAAAAATTCGGAGAGAAGTATAAAAAAATCTTGATTGGGTTTACGCAATCAATATAAGTAAAAAAAGTAAGCTTAAATCCCATGTTTTTTTATGAACAAATAAAATAAATAAAAAAAAAATATAAAGTTAAAGTTTCAACGAAAAATAAACCATTATTGAATTAGCGATAATGTAAAATTTTATATTTATAGATCCAACTATTTCATTCATTTATTCACTTGATCTTTTTTCTATCTATCTGTCTTATATGAATTTATCTCACTAAAATAAAAATAAATTTTTGTCGTTATAGACGACGACATCTTATGGTAGTAATAATAAATTGAGTAGGAATAGAGCAAAAGGGGGGGAGTTGTATAGAAAGGGTTATACAAAGTTATATACAAGTCACCCCCCCCTTTTTATTTATTGTATTTCAATAATTGAATTTAATCTGTTAATTAAGAGAAAGGTCCATAAAAACTCCCGCCTTCTTTGAAATGTCATGAACAGTTCCCGTAGGTTGAGCGCCCTTTTCAAGGAAATATAGAATAGCAGGAACATTTAAATAAGTTTGATTCTTTATCGGATCATAAAAACCCACTTTCCGAAGATCTCTTCCTTCTCTTCTGGATCGAACATCAATTGCAACGATTCGATAAACCGCCCATTGGGATAGATGTAGATGAATAATACCCCCCCTAGAACCGTATAAGAAGTTTTCTCCTCGTACGGCTCAAGAAAATTAGAAATTATGTCTATATATAGAATTTATAATTAATGTCAAATAGATCCATCAAATCATCAAATCAATTAAACTATGATTTAAGTACTTTTTCTTATTCTTGTCCGAAAAAGAAAAAAATCATTCGTATTCACATCCTCCTAACTCAAGTTGGATAACTCTCAAATAATCCAAAGAAAAACCTTTAGGCATTTCCTTTATTGAGCGGTCTCTAACCACGCATTTTTTGTCTGTCTCCTTTAGAATTTATTTTGATTCTTCATTATGATCCATTTTTTGAGACAACTGAAAACGGTATTTACTTGTTCCAGGATTCTTTATCGTTGCCTTGAATCGTTGGGTTTAGACATTACTTCGGTGATCTTTAATCATTTAAAAAAATGGCAGCAACATACCATTTTTGCAATTTCTTTCTTTCAAAGAATTATACAAATGGTTGATTCCCATGTGATACACTTTTGATCGAAAGAGTTTTACCAATTCCAATAAATTTTCGTTATGAATTTAAAACTTGTTAGAATTGGATCCTTTCGATTTCTATATTGAAAATATACTTACGAAGTTGTTTCAACTTATTAATTAACACTAACCCTAGATCCATGTCCCTAAAAAATGAATCAATACTTTTTACTCGAGCTCCATCATGATCATGTACTATTTACATCGCAACCCTCAAAAAATGAGGTTTTTCCGGTGGAACAGAACAAACGATGTCGAGCCAAGAGCACCCTCATTCCTATATAATTAATATAAAAAAATGGTGGATGTAAGAATCCACAACCGACCATATCCTTCAAGTCGCACGTTGCTTTCTACCACATCGTTTTAAACGAAGTTTTACCATAACATTTCTCTAGTAGGTTGCTGTAACCAGTATGTAATTGATTCAATTATGGAATCATGAATAATCATTGGTTCGGTCGGTACATAGTAATCTATACTTTTATGAATGGGTAGTTTCTGAAGAAGTCTCAACAAGAATTCAATTTACCCCATATAATATATATAATATATAATATATCTATTTTTTGTCTTTTTTAATTTAATGGGGTGGGGAATAAAGACTGATGTAAGGGAGGATTGGGGTTGTTATTATTTTTGATAAATCATAATCGAAAGAAAAGAACTAGGAGATCCCCATACCTATCATATAGACTAAACAAATGTTTCTGAAAGTAATTATCGAAATCAAATAAAGTTTTCAATGAAATAGAACGATAACAAGACATACATATAAGCATTTCCTCATTTTCTGCGTAGTTTATTTGACCTGAAAAATTCAATAATCTTTCTGCAATTTTTACCTAAGGTAGTGAATAAGATAATAGATTTTGTCTCAATTGTTACATAGATTTAGAATTATTCATTAGAATTAGAGAAACCACAAAATACTTAAAAACGAGGTTCAAAGAAAATACATATGTTATGTTACGTATGTAACTTGATTGTTTTTTAATGATACTCGGACAGACGCAGACACTGAAATTGGTATTTTTCGTTGACGATTAACTCCTATCTACTCCGTCAATTCTATGAAGATGATGAATCATAAATCAAAAAAGAATCCTATATTATATGTAGTTTAGGGAGTGCTAGACTATTTTGTATAAATGCAAGTTAAAACAAGTCCAGATTAAGTCATTGCTCCTTTTTTTTTACTTTAAACCAGTTAATCCTATTGATTATTGATTGAAGTTAATTAGTACCCCAATATCAAACGAACACCCGCGGTTATAATTTAGAAATCCACAGAAAATTAAGAATCAGACTGCACCACCATTTAAAGTTAAAGTATAGGGAAAAAAAAAAAGAGAGGCTTTCGCATTTATATTTAGAATGCATCATTGAAAATTCCAATGGATATAAGAAGTAAGGCTTTTTTTTTTTTTATGAGTAACTAATTTAAATATGAAAGGTATGGACATAGAATGAAAAGCCCGTCCCCGGATCTTTTTTTTATATTAGAATAAAAACTCTTTTCTTTTGATCTATGTTCCCATCTTACTTGGATACAAATAGATTCAATTACATCTGTGTGTTATTTGGTGTTATTTGAACACGATTAAATTTGCGAAAAAGATATAATTCAGATAATAATTAATTATTATAAGAAAAAAGAATCATATTCTATCCAATATTATTATACTCTTAATAAAAAAAAAGACAATCTTTTATTCTGATATAAAATCGGTATTATGATACGATATATATAATCTGATATGATATATATAATAGGTATGCTCTGGGACGGAAGGATTCGAACCTCCGAATACCGGGACCAAAACCCGTTGCCTTACCACTTGGCCACGCCCCATTTTATATTTCTATTCGACATTAATAAACACTAATATTCTTATTAGTTGTTCGTCAATTATAGTCTAAATATCTATAGAATAGATTGTTACTAGGATTTTGATACATTTAGATATAGAATTAAACGAAATTTATTGATCATTACATATAATTCAATTAAGATATTGTATGAAAGTATGATTTCTTCTATTCTCTTTTAATTTGAGAATTGAAGTATTTTTGGTTGAGTTAGTTCAAATCAAAGAAAAGTTTTTTGATCTACCTTTTTTTTTATTTTTACTCATTTTTTTATATAACTTAAACTAAAAAAAAAAATAACATTATATTATTAATATATTATAATAATTAATATATTATTTTATTAATAACAATAACTCATATTAATAACTCAATCAAAATAAATACAATTATCTTCAAGAACAAAACAAAAAAAACAAAACGTTTGTTATGCTTAATATCTTTAGTTTGATCTGTATCTGGTTTAATTCTACTCTTTCTTCAAATAGTTTTTTCTTCGCCAAATTACCCGAAGCCTACGCTTTTTTGAATCCAATCGTAGATTTTATGCCAGTAATACCTGTGCTATTTTTTCTCTTAGCTTTTGTTTGGCAAGCTGCTGTAAGTTTTCGATGAGATTTTGAATACTGTCCTAGAAAAATTCATGATTTATTATAAAAAAAAGATTCTAACAATTGATAAGATCAGATAAGTCTTATAGTATAAAGCTTCAATTCATGAAATTCTTGTATCGCCACGATAAGTCTGGAGATCACCCCATTTACTAATTCGGACCCCTTTTTTACATTGAAAGAACCTATTTATTAGAGTCCCCACAATTAGATATTGTGGGTATGCAAAAAATTTTGTTAATGAAAGACTTGACTCATATTACATTACAAATGAATTTATGAAAATTCTTTTCTATTTTTTCTATTTCTAGCTTTATAAAAACCATTTTTGATGTCAAAATGTGGTATAAAAATGGAGAATCTATTCTCTTTTTTTTTTCCAAAAAAATGATCTTGGAGATTGTGTAATGCTTACTCTCAAACTATTTGTTTACACAGTAGTGATATTCTTTGTTTCTCTCTTTATCTTCGGATTCCTATCTAATGATCCAGGACGTAATCCTGGACGTGAAGAATAAAAAATAAAGTTTTTGTTTTCCTTGCTCGATTTTTAAATGTTCTTAGGATTTTATCTATTCCACATCTTTAACTATTAAATAAAAAAAAAAAGACTCGTCGAAATTGAAAGAGAAATAAAAAAATACCACGTCATTGACAAAAGCGGAAAGAGAGGGATTCGAACCCTCGGTACGAAAAACCCGTACAACGGATTAGCAATCCGACGCTTTAGTCCACTCAGCCATCTCCCCCAATCGAAAAAGGATAATTACTATGTTACATTACACAAAAAGTAAGGTTTGAAAAAAGAGTCTTTCTTTCTTTTATACCTCTTATTTTTATTTTTTATATTATTATTATTTTGATTATATATAATAAAAATAATATAAAATATATAGAAACTAAAAGTAATTCCATTGAGATAAAGTAAGGGCTCGAAAGAGATATCTCCAATCCACTATTCCAATGAATATAAATTATAATTCTATATTATAAGTAATAATATATATTATAAGTAATAAATTATATATTACTACTATATAATTTAATATATAATTTAATATATAATAAAAGTACCTCTTTGATTTCGTCTCCAAGAGCTTTTTTTAATTCCACAGCCCGGCCTGGTCAGTACCTCGCTGGGCCTTTTTTGTTCCAATGAATCATAGAAAAAATGATTTATTTGATTTGAAAAAAGGATACTTGTTATTAAAACAACAACAATCATAATAAAGACTATTTTAATTCCTATGATACAGAATAGAATCAAAGTGTCATTTCTTAATTATTTG